ACAAAGGATTGGTGCATTGTTCACGGCAACATACCAACATTCTTTTGGAAAAAAAAACAAAAAATTTATCTTTATTCGAGGGAGATATGAGAGATATTTTATTCTACCACAGGGAATTTTGTGACTCTTCTATTTCAAAATCTGACTTTTCTAGGATTTAATGATTCCTAATAGCGGATTCCTATTTTGAATTTCATTTTTTGTTGTTTGCTGTAGTCATTTGCTTTGGTAATTTGTTAACACTAATAAAGATAATAATGAATACAAAATAATGGCTTGTCTCACGTATAAATGGCCATCCCCGGTACAAGAGAAGGTTCCATCGGAACAAATTTTTATTTTAGTTTGGGGTATCCCCTTTTTAAGTGCGAAAAGAAATGACAAAAAGATATTGGAACATCGATTTGGAAGAGATGATGAGAGCAGGAGTTCATTTTGGACATGGTACGCGGAAATGGAATCCTAGAATGGCCCCTTATATTTCTGCAAAGCGTAAAGGTATTCATATTATAAATCTGACTAGAACTGCTCGTTTTTTATCAGAAGCTTGTGATTTAGTTTTTGATGCAGCAAGTAGGGGAAAACAATTCTTAATTGTTGGGACAAAAAATAAAGCAGCTGATTTAGTGTCGCGGGCTGCAATAAGAGCTCGGTGTCATTATGTTAATAAAAAATGGCTCGGCGGCATGTTAACAAATTGGTCCACTACAGAAAAAAGACTTCATAAGTTTAGGGACTTGAGAACTGAACAAAAGACAGAGGGATTCAACCGTCTTCCGAAAAGGGATGCAGCTGTGTTGAAGAGACAATTATCTCGCTTGGAAACATATCTAGGCGGGATTAAATATATGACGGGATTGCCTGATATTGTAATCATCATCGATCAGCAAGAAGAATATACGGCTCTTAGAGAATGTATCACTTTGGGAATTCCAACCATTTCTTTAATCGATACAAATTGTAATCCCGATCTCGCAGATATTTCTATTCCAGCAAATGATGACGCTATAGCTTCAATTCGGTTCATTCTTAACAAATTAGTATTCGCAATTTGTGAGGGTCGTTCTAGCTATATACAAAATTCTTGATTAATAATAAGATAAATAAATAAATCAAATTTTTTTGAGGGAGGGGCTCCCTGTATTTCGATTTAAAAAATCGGTTACTACTCCTGAATCGTACAAAAGAAAAAGAGATAAAAACTGGGGATATTGTGTGATTAGTTTAGTTGGTATCCAAAACTTAAATATAAAATTCAAGTAAATTAAGTAAAAAAAAAGGGGGGGGATCTTGAATCAAAATAATTTAAAGTTATTATTTCTGTCCGAGGGCAATATGAATGTTTTATCATGTTCCATCAACACACTAATAAAAGAAGGGTTATATGAGATATCTGGTGTAGAAGTAGGCCAACATTTCTATTGGCAAATAGGGGGGTTCCAGGTCCATGCCCAAGTCCTTATTACTTCTTGGGTTGTAATTGCTATCTTATTAGGTTCCGCAGTTCTAGCGATTCGCAATCCACAAACCATTCCAACTGACGGCCAAAATTTCTTTGAATTTGTCCTTGAATTCATTCGAGACGTGAGTCAAACCCAGATTGGAGAAGAATATGGTCCATGGGTTCCCTTTATTGGAACCCTATTTTTATTTATTTTTGTTTCTAACTGGTCAGGAGCCCTTTTACCGTGGAAAATTATCCAGTTACCTCAAGGGGAGTTAGCAGCACCAACGAATGATATAAATACAACGGTTGCTTTAGCTTTACTCACATCAGTAGCCTATTTTTATGCGGGTCTTAGCAAAAAAGGATTAGGGTATTTCAGTAAATACATTCAACCAACTCCAATTCTTTTACCCATTAATATCTTAGAAGATTTTACAAAACCCCTATCACTTAGTTTTCGACTTTTCGGAAATATATTAGCCGATGAATTAGTCGTTGTTGTTCTTGTTTCTTTAGTACCTTTAGTGGTTCCTATACCTGTCATGTTCCTTGGATTATTTACAAGCGGGATTCAAGCTCTCATTTTTGCCACTTTAGCTGCGGCTTATATAGGTGAATCTATGGAAGGTCATCATTAACTATTTCTTTTTTCAAATATTCTTTTTTTAGGTTAGCCCAATTATAGAATAGGTGGTTTACGTTATGTAAGAAACACTTGTATATGTGATATTTGATATTCACTAGGTATCTATGAGTTAAAGATCTATATAATCTGCCCTACTACTTTTGTGAATTTCGATTTAGATAGGGATTCGATTAGAAGTTCTTCCTTTTTATCTGTGAATTGGTTGAAAAAAACAATAAAAAGGAAGAACGAAGAATTCAAAGAATGGTTCACAAAAAAGAAATGGCATAAAAAAGTCGTATATATATATATTATAAATTTTTGAAAATCCCGTGGATAGGAACTACTATCAAAGTAATTCTTATGATTCAATAATATTATTATATTCTTTTTTTTTTTCGTTTTTGGTTATTTTGGCTGGATGAATC